TCCTATCACAAGAATATTTTTTTTATTGGGGCGATAGCTCTGAAAAGACAAATTGCCCATCTTTTCTTTAATCTCGGGAGAAATACGATCGGAAGGGGCTAATTCAAACCCTTCCGGTAAAATAAGAACAGCCCCTACATTCAAACCCCCCCTTTTACCATTAGCAAGAACTTGTTTCAGTTGCATATCATAAGGAATTCGAACAACTGCTTCAAATACAGTATCAGGAAGTACCGCCTGTGGAACCTCAATATCGACGGGCTTGCTTGCTAAATGGCAATTGGCACAGACAATACGCCCAGTCGCTTCTCGTGGATTTTCATAACCCTGCTGTGCAAAAATAGGATATGCATTTGAAATGGCTGTCCGAGTTATGATATATATCATGAGCGATACGGCAATAGATCGAGTAATCTTTTCCTTTATCCAATAAAAAGTCTTTCTAGTTTCCATGGTCCAATCTTGATCCCAAAATTTCTACAATAAATGGGGTAAGTCGCTAGTATAGTTTCCTATCCACGATTCTGCTAGTTACTGGGGAATAAATGAAATGGAATAATATTTTAGTGGAATAATATAAGATGAACCTCCCGAATGGGTCGAAATAGAAAGCCTAAGTGCGATTTTTAATGATTTAGTTAGGTACAACTACAAAGTAACAAACGTTCTAATTAGATTAATATAAGTAGATCCTCTATCAGTCATTCATTGAATGATAAATAACTACAAGTGAAGGAGATACACGATTTAAATAACGAAAAATCCAATATTTAAAAATTGTATCCAGAATGACTGGAAAAGTGGAAACCAGACCAGATATGATTTCATCATTATGAACAAATCCAAAATGTTTGTAGACAGAGCCAACCATTAGTTCCCAACCGTGGGGTGAGTGGAATCCGATACATAAATCCGTTAATAAAAGAATAGAAAAAGCTTTGACTGTGTCGCTTAAGTTATATAGGAATTTCTGGGCCCAAGAGTTAAGAATAACAAGTTCTTGATTACCCAAAATAGAATAACTGCTTAAAATAAAAAAACAGATTATATTTGTTGAGAAGTGCAAAATCGTATGGATCCCATCCTCATTGTGTATCTTGATTAATTGAATCATTTCTTTTTGGATTCCTATACGAAGTTTTTGTAGATGTGTCTCCGAGTATTCTTCGAGCATTTCCTCCAAGACGAGGAGTTCCTCGAATTTTATGAATTTTTCTAGAATTCCCCTTTCTTGAATATCATTCAAAAAAATTTCGGATTGCCCAGCATTCCACCACTTAGTGACCCAAGATTCCAGGCTTTTATTAAATGAGAGAGAAAGGCACCAGGGCAAAAATACTATAAATAGAAGCTTTAACGAGGGAGTAAATGCTTTCTTTTTTGTCATTTTTTGATCGGTGAATTGTTAATCAACCCACCTCATTTGTTGACTCTATGAAATCGAATATTTCTTTCACGCATGAGTTATCTACAAGATATGAAACCTATAAATTCAATTGATTTTCTTTGTTGTTATTGAATCTAGAAAGAATAGAGAAATCAACTAAGAAGCCACTTCGAATGAAGAAATACTAAACAAATATTGTTTCACGATATCTCAATCGATCAACAATTGTCTCTTTTGGATGAAGGATCCAAAGAACCCCTTTAAGTAATGAATATTAGTTAAATTTTGAGACGAAAGAACTCCCGTTGTATCAAAATAGCCAATATTTCAAAACAAATTCACGGATTACTCACAGTCAGGAATAGGATAATTGACGAAAAGAGATTACGATAATCAACGTGACAAAACAGAACCTAAATTGGCTAGTGATGAAATTGAATTGTTCTTTTTGGATTGGTTATTAAGGAACACAAAATAAAGGATAAAAAGAAACGTCGATTGAAAAAAATTTACAAGATAGGATTTATCTGGATCTAAAGTAGCAATTCCAACAATTATTAAACTTAACAAAAACTTAACAAAAAAGGATCAATTTCTTTATACCGAAATGGTTTGATATATGAATTATTTCGATTTGTTACTTGTTTGAATTTAATTTCGTGGATTTGAAACCACAAAAAGGGTTTCGTTTTATGGTTGTTCCGCCCGCTTTGGCTCGAATGAGTCTTTTGATGAAACTTCACACCGAAATTTTGTTATGTTATCGAAAAAGGAAGATTCTTTTAATTTTTCCCTCCTGCTGAGAAAGGCATCTCTTTTCCACGGATTTCTCAAAAAACTTCAAGCGGTACACGCAAGAAATAGGCCAATTCAGCAGCCTTTTGTTCAATTTCTCGTGGAATCAAATTATCATCAGTAAGAGTTAAAGGAATGGCCCCCTGTCCGCGGATGTCCATATAAAGAACACGACGAGCATAAATACCCTCTTTAACTTCTATTCGAATGGACTGAATATCTTTTAGAAGGAATCGGAGGAATATGCGACGGTTTTTTCCAGGAAATCCCCAACGAAAAATACACACTATGCCTTCCCTTCTATCGAATCGATCATAACCACTGCCTACATTCCAGGAAATTGTGCACCACAAATAGGAGCTAATAAAGAGACCCGAGATTCCGTAGAAAGACATCACGATCCCTTGCGGAAAAAAAGATATCCAATTTCTCCCAAGATAACTCGAAGTTCCAACCCATAGGAATCCTAATGAACTTAAAAAAAGGATAAAGGCCCAGCAGAAATTACTTATTTTGCGAGACCCCATTAGAAGTTCTATCCATATATGTTCTGATCGCCAACTCATACTTGATCCGATTAAATTTTATTGGAATTTAGAGCATACCTCAAATTAATTTGACTTTACTTTTTTTGTTTCCCAAGTAACTCTCATCAACTAGCACTCGACCCTTTACGAGTAAGTGGAGTAAGTCATCAAATTGAAATTGGTTAGAGCTAAAATCATAAGATACCCCTTATATGATATATTATGATATATGATATGATCCCACTATAAATATATGATCCCGCTATAGATATAGATAGAGATCCACGGGCTTTCTCTTTCAGCCATTCGGCGTCCTGGTCGATTTGAAAACAGCTAGAATTCATTTACTTATATATCATGCAGGCGTTAGAATTCTTTCCGTTATCTTTATATGCGGCAAAAATCACATGTTATACCGAATTCAATTAAATAGATATCTGTGTTATGATACAAATCATAGTTTTGAAAAAAAAAAGGAAGAAATTAGGCCCCACCAGATCTAAATAATCTTATTTTTTTGAACATGAAGAGATAAAGAAGCCATTGCAATTGCCGGAAATACTAAGCCTACTAAAGGCACAAAAATAGAAGGAAAGCTGAAAGTTGTCATAAAATGGGTGCCTCAATTTATTATTTGTACCTGTTATTGTTTATTTATAAATAAACAATATTTTATACTATGTTATACTAAATTATAATTAAGAATTTGAATTCTTATTAATTTTATTATTAATTTAATTCAATTTGAAATTCTTAGTATAGAGCTAACTATCTATAATAGATAAATAGATAGTTAAATATAGAAGTTAATATATAGAATAAACGCAAGAAATCTAGAACTAACTAAATGAACTTATTCATCTTTCGAATCTTTCTACACGAAAGATATGCAGGAGAATCTCCCTTTGTTCTTGATTTTTTTGTCTTTTATTCTTCTTCGTGTCTTCGAATTTCAATTTAATATTAATAAAGAAAGAGTTTCTTAAACATTATTGAAAGATTCATTAGAATCCGAACCAATAGGGGTTGTTAGCTAAAACAGGATTTTCGGTAAATGGAAATAGAGAAAAAGAAAAAAATCTCTATTTTTTTTTTGATTTTAATTATATCCGTATGATAAGAATGATAAGAAGAAATTCGTTTTGTTTTCCTAATTTGAAGAATTCACCCTTTTTTTGATAAAGACTTCTTAATTAGTAATCGAAAATATAGTTAAAAAAAAAAAGAATTATCTGAACCTTTTGATTCTTTCTACAGTTAGATCGTATGAAAACAACAAAAATTCCATTCTTAGTTAGTTTTATTCCGATAAACTAACTACTCATTTGCTAAAAAACAAATAACAAATAATTTGACTTAGTTCTCTATTGAATTTTGATTCAAAGGAAGGAAAGCATGGAACGCAAAGAACTCACTCAGAACACTTTTTAAAATATTACGTGGGACAATTAGGTCGAATAAACCCTTCTCGAATAGGTATTCAGTCGTTTGCGAACCTTCGGGTACTGTTTGATTCAATGTTTGTTCAATTACTCGTTTACCCGCAAATGCAATGTAGGCATTGGGTTCGGCAATAATGATATCACCCAACATACCAAAACTCGCTGTCACCCCACCAGTAGTAGGAGATGTAAGGATTGATATATAAAATAACTTTTTATTTGATTGATAATCATATAAAGCAGACGAAATTTTAGCCATTTGCATCAAGCTCAAACTTCCTTCTTGCATGCGCGCCCCTCCGGAAGCGCATACTATAATAAGAGGTAGAAACTTATTGGTAGCGTACTCAATCAAACGGGTAATTTTTTCCCCGACTACGGATCCCATACTACCCCCCATAAATTGAAAATCCATAATCCCAACTGCTACGGGAATGCCGTTTAGTTGGCCGATGCCGGTTTGGACAGCCTCAGTTAATCCTGTCTTACTTTGATAAGAATCAATGCGATCTTTATAAGGTTCTTCTTCGGAATGAAATTCAATGGGATCCAGAGAAACCATGTCTTCATCCATAGGATCCCAAGTACCGGGATCGATCGAAAGTTCGATTCTATCTGGACTACTCATTTTCAAATGATATCCACATTGTTCACAAATATTCATTTTTGATTTCAAAAATTTCTTATAATTTAATCCATAACAATTTTCGCATTGAACCCACAAATCCCTATATTTTTGACTTACATCGGGATCATTAGAACTTTCTCTTAAAGTAAAATCACTAACCTCCGCGTGGGTTAGTATACCCGAACCCTCCCTTTCGCTATTATTTCTAATTTCACCATAAA